TTCACAGCACGCACGCAATCAAGAAGCTGTTAACTATGAGATTATTTCGGTATCTATCTAACAATCAAGGGCTGACCTTCCTGCTTGATTTCTCGATCCAATCTCGCACTTGGTCTGATCGCACCGTAGATCAAGTTGTAACCGAAGTAGACCAAGAGGGGAGTATGACCAGGCACTCTCTTGGATCTCATGGTTTGGAGCAAGCTCAGCTTTCCTTTCACTTGGCACGAGACACCGTACGCTACACAGAAGAACACAAGATTTGTGAATGAATTTAACATATTGACATTTCCACATTAGACTGATTCAATGGAGAAAGCAATGCCCTTGAGGAGAGCACTTCCAGCTGTGAAGATAGACTACTCACATATATTCTTTTTTAGTCTTTCAGAGAGGAATGTGATTCAACAAGCAATTCGTTCATACTCTTTCCTTTCCCCATATGATGATGCTCTGTCTCTATGGATTGAGATGAAAAAAACTTCCCTCTCCATAGTAGGATTCTCTATGCCCATACCTCTGACGAACCGAATCAAGCAGTCTGATCATCCTTGTACGTCCCCCTCTTCTGTCAACCGTTGAAAGAGCATAACCCAGAACCCAGAAATGAACCATATCGATCCAAGGTTCCCAGGAAAGAGGGAAGGTTAAGCAGACCATAGGAAGAGCCTGTCCTGATGAAGTCAATCAGAGAGGACGGTTAGGTTCTTTCGTGAATCTCCTCATCTGCTTAGCTTATAGAATCACACTGTTATAGCTATAGATCGGCTCCAATCACAGACATTACAATCAATGGTTGGATGATCAATACCATCGACCTATTCCACTGCTGAATGACGGAAGCTTTTTCTTACTGATGGACTGATCCAGGGAGTTCAGACTGACGGTTAGATGGTTGTTCGCTTGTGTCCTTCTCTTCCTTCCCCACCTCCTTCGCGCAACTCCTCGCGTAAGGGCTTCGCTCGAGTGTCGTTCCCAGGGCTAAATAGGTATGATCCCATCCTTCCAAAAGAAGAGAGCTAGGCACCAGCTTCAGAATGAGAATCTTCAACGGAGATCCTTCCTTCAGTTTAGCAATCAATTAGATCCCGACTGCCTTAGCCTTGATGAAGCATAGCTTGCCGTTTGATGCTACTCTTGGGAACATTGAGACATCGACTTTAAAGCATCTCGTAGTTGATCGGTACTGCCATCAACAGTACCAACATGGACAAGGACTGCTGAACATGGATAGAACGAGAGTCGAACTCGCGACTCAATCACTCTTTTTGTTTGGAAGATCATTCGTTCTTCACTCTCTTGCTCTTTTTTACCCGCGGGGAGCGCAGCAACCAAGGTGCATATTATCATATAGAAACAAGCAAAGCGTAGCGAATCACATAGATAAGCCACTTACGCCTATTTCTTAGGCGTAAGGGCGGGCGAAGGGGATGGATGTCTGAGCGGTTGAAAGAGTCGGTCTTGAAAACCGAAGTATTGATAGGAATACCGGGGGTTCGAATCCCTCTCCATCCGCGAGGTCATAAGTTGATAAAGGGCATCTGAACGTAACGCTTCCTAGAGGACTCTTTCTTTTACTTTTAGTGCCAATTATGTGATGTATTATAAGATTTTTCTTAAATGATCTTAACATATATAGCGTCAGATGTTATGAAAGTAAGGCGATCCCCGAAAGCGAAGAAATGAAATCAAAGCGCATTGGAATCATCGATCATATAGAATGTGTGCCGCGAGTGACCCGTCTGCGCAAAGGCAGAATAGCGGATTGGCTTGTCTTGCCTCTATCTTCCGGGGACTCCTAGGGCTCTTTCAATTGGACTTGTCTCGCTTAACTCGTCGAGTAGTGACTCTCCCGGAATGAAGATCTGTTCGATCAGTATCCCGAAAAATCCTTAGAATGAGTAGCTCCTAGCCCCTGCTTCTATCATTGGTGCTATCATCGTATTATAATCATTCCCGCAGGACCTCTTTCTATCAATTGAATAAGAGAGAGGGTAGAAAAGAAGGGGATGGATGGCTGGGCCATGAGAAGGAACGCTAGCTAGATTCTTAACACATGCAAGTCGGACGGGGGGAAGAAGCGGGGTAGAGTAATTGGAAAAACTCATCAGGCTCATGCCCTGAAGATTACAGGTTCGAATCCTGTCCCCGCCTAAGAACTTTTTTTTTCATTTTGGGATTTGTTGTTTTTTCGGGAGGGAACAAGAGAATGAGGTTTGTTTCATTTTTAAAGAAATGCTTACCAAAGGAAGACAGGTTGGTTCGAGAACCCCTTGGTTAAAGGAAAGAGGGGTCCTGATTCCGGGACGGAGCCGTATGACGCGAGAGTGTCACGTACGGTTCCTTTGAGAAGGGTGTGATACCACCACCTATCAGGCCCGACGAGCGGTCCACGGAGCTGCATCCTTACTCACCTGGTCTATGCACATCGCTTTCTCCAGGAGGTTGGCCGCCTATCCTAGATCTTCCCATTTCCAAGAGGATCCCGGGCTCGATCTGGTTTAGTATCAAGGTGATTCTCTTTCTCTTTCTATATATATGGGTCCGTGCAGCATTTCCACGATATCGTTATGATCAATTAATGGGACTTGGCCGGAAAGTGTTCTTGCCTCTATCATTAGCTCGGGTAGTCGCCGTTTCTGGTGTTTTAGTCACCTTTCAATGGCTCCCTTAATTATGTGCGAGGAATTTCTCTATTGAGTAATGGGAAGCGGGCTACTCCCCGAAAATGTCCATAGTTGGTTGGGGATTCATTCGTTTCAAATGTTTTCAAGATACCTATAAATTCTTACACCAAGAATTGACAAGCGGACAAGATTCTTAGAGACGTTGAGCTCTTCCTGCAGTCTAGTCTCACAGTTTAGGCTCTTGCTTCACCTTATGGAATATGGCATGTGAGAAGAAGACTGGCTCCCCGGGTGAGGGTAGTCTAAATTCGGGACGTAGCTATGCCTTAGAAGGGATATATGTCCTCGTCGCTCTCTCCCGACTGAACTATTTGTGATGAAATCGATTCCTAATAGCGGATTTCTCTGCATCTAGGGTTCTGGCTTTAATCGGCCTAACGCCTGCTTTCGCTAGAAGGAAAGGAATGAGCTGGCGGAGGAAGTGAAGTGAATCCGAAGAGGTTGTTTGCAATAACCGGTGTTGATGGGTTTGTTGTCGATTCCCCTGTTGGTGTTATTGAATCAACTGCTATTGAATAAGCAGTGCATCGAGAGTAGGTCAGTCTTCCATTAGGGGATCTTGGAGAAAGAGATGTGGACATGAATCTGACTCTAGAAGGGCTTACAGGCAAGCTCGAATAAGCTTTTGCACGTTAATCACTAGTAGAAGATAGACCCACACACGCACACTATAGGTAGGAAGGAGGACTCTGATGCCACATCTTCACTTGACTTCAAGCAAGAAGTAGACCCTTACTGGTGTTGGATTCTCCCTGCCAATGCGAAAGACGTGAGCGAAATGGTCAAAACCTGCCGTGCCGTAACATCATCTTTTTCTCAACCCTATCAGGAGGCCCAAGCAATGCCCAAGGACTCCCATGCCTATCCGGATCATTGGTCAACTACTTTCTCTCTATTTTAACGGAATAGTATATATGGCGCTCTTCGAACAGCCGTCTTTCAACGTCGCTCTTCGCCCCCGGCGTCTTACAACTTGGTTCGAAAGACCCGCGTCTATCAACTTGAAGCTTCGCTCCTTAGTCTACTATACTATTACTTCGAACCTTCGTCTATCAACCCGGGTACTTGACACTATCTACCTCTAGCACAATATCTCGCAATCCAGCTTCAAGTGCTATTTTCATACCGTGTCTCGCTGCAAGGGATTCTCCAATCTCTACATTTTGCTACATACAACATGTGGCAACCATTACATCTCCCACTGTATCTCGCATTACAGCGCCTAACCCAATTTTCTTATCTCCAAAAAATGCAGCATCTGAGTTCAATTTGTACCAACCAGCCTGTGGTGGCTGCCAAACATTAGAGCTATTCGCACCTTCCTTTGGTGTTTTCTCAATCAGGTTGGCTTGTTCATATTAACCAACCAAGAACATGGCCTGATGGATCAATTCAGTAGCCTCTTTTTTACGGCCTTCGAAACACCAACAATTCCTATTTAACCATATAGCCCAAGCCAAACACCAAAATAGATTCCACCATCTATCTTCTTTATATGCATCCAGCAGTAATTCACACCATTCTTTCAAATTCAAGCACTTGAACTCGTTGGTGTTTAAACGTAGGGGAGATAAGTACCAACTTTGTCGGCTCCGTTGGTTGTTTCCAATACAATTCCTCACGTTCCCCCAATTCATCCATACGTTGATCTAGGGCCCTCATTCTAGCAATCACCTCATCAGTTTGCTCCTCTTCCATTCAATTATTCATGGCCTGTTTACATTCTCTGATCTCCTTAGCAAAATTACCAAATGCTTCCTTGCTCCATGTTCTAAGTCTAGATGCTGTATGTGAGAATTTGGAGTAACAATCAGCATCCATTTCCCATGCCTTTTGGGCCACGTCGCTACTTCATGGTTCTTTGAGCCACATTTCTTCAAATCTAAATAGCCTCACTTTCCGTTTCTCTTGAATATTGTTTGGGCATCCTCTAATATTTAGTAGTATAGGCAAGTGGTCTGAATTCCTTCTCGTAAGATGTGTTACAAAAGAGCCTGGAAATCAATCTTTCCAAGACTAAGTTGCAAAGAACCTGTCCAGTCTTTCTTGCATGTTTTCATCTCCACCCCTATTATTCGTCCAGGTATAATGATGCCCAAGATACCCCAAGTCAATAAAATTACATGTATTAGTAGCTTTTCTCAAAATTTCAGCTTCGTTGATATTAAAGCCATTCCCACCTTGCTTTTCGTTTGACGTGAGCATCAAGTGAAAATCACCTCCACAAACCCATGGGAGATTCAGTTTTCTATTTAAATGTTCCAACAAAGCACCTGTTTTCAACTTTTGTTCATCTTCAGGGTGGCCATAAATTCCAGTAAATCTCCAACCTCCGCTGCACAAATTATCAACTAGAACATCTATGTGATTCAAGGAGAAAGTCTGAATATTCACATTCAAAGAACCATGCCAAACCTCCTCGTCTCTGACAGTTCCAAGAGAGTATGTTAATCATTGGTCATTAAGAGCCCAATGCGTGGGGCCCGCCACGGTTGAGACAGTAGCATCGAAATTCTCTTTCACCATAGTATCTTCAACTTCTCTTCTCTTCGCCATCAACTCCATTTCCACCTCCATGTCATCACTCTCACCTGAAAGACTTTCTCGAACTCCTCTTTTTGTCCCTGCAATCTTTTCTTTCCCCTTTGATGTGCCTTCATTTCTTGGAATCCTTCTCCATTTCTTTCCTGTAAAATGTTTTGCACAAGCAGGTGCATTATCTGACCTTTGTTCTTCATCCTCCTTATTACTTTTTAGAGCATTTACACTTTGTGCATTAACATCAATATCAACCTCTTTATTGACTCTCCCGTACTTCATGTCCATCATCATTTGAGGGGATTTCACTATTTGATAAAACATGGGTAGTAGCATTATTATTATCTGAACTTGCATGATCAAACTCACGTATGACCACTGATGACATTTTATCCATGACAACCCTTATTTGTGATTTTGATACTTCCTTGTCAACTTCTTTAGGTTTGGATATTCATAGTTTTCTAGCACAGCTCTTTTCTTGGCCCTTTGGCTCTTGTTTATCCCCTTCATTTCTAAATTTCCATGGTGAGGCCTTCAACCATTCACCATATTTCTTCTGCGGTGACTCTTCTCCAAAAAACTCATCACAATCTTTGGTACCATGTCCCAATTTACCACAATAATAGCAGAATAAGGGGAGTTTTTCATATTTGACCTCAGCCAAATATTCTTGCCCGCCTCTCATCTTCAACTTGATTTTTTGAGTTAATGGTTTCCGAGCGTCGATTAAAACCCTAATCCGCAGAGATTTATCAATCTCCATAGAATCCCATTTATCCAACTGAATAAAAGAGCCAATTTTCTTGCCGATCATTGTAGCATTTGTGTCATTATACCCCCCTTTAAAAGGTAAATCATAAACCCTAACCCATATTGGGATATAAGAAAGTTGAATGTCAGAGGGTTTGATTTTACCTTGAATTTCTCCCAAGAGAAGGGCGTATTTGTCAAAGTGCCATGGTTGTCCTTCTAGTACCTAGAAAAGGATGGAACTAGTGCAAAACGTCTAACAACGTTACTTGGGTCTTCGAATCTGTGTCTAGCTCTATCGACCCAGTCTGGTCTGAGAATCTGAGTCTATCGACTCAGCTCTACGCCCCATACCTGGTGTGGATGGCTTCAATGCCTTTTTCTTCAAGCAAACCTGGCCAATTGTCAAAAGGGATGTTTCTAAGGCTGTGCTGAGCTTCTTTAATCATGGTGAGCCTTTAAAACAGTGGAACCTCACCTCCATTACTCTTGTTCCTAAAGTTCAGAATCCAAGTTATGCCAGGGATTTCAGACCAATTGCTTGTTGCACTTTGGTGTACAAGCTTGTTTCTAAGATCATTACTGCCAGAATGGCTGTGGTTATTGGTGAGGTTATAAATGAGGCTCAAGCTGGGTTCATTCCTGGAAAACGTATGTGACCAAGTCGTCAGTATGCACCCCTATATAGCAGTTCTTCTTTCAACCTTCATTCTGTTAACTGCCCCTTATTAAATTCAGGTTAAAATCTGCTCATATCTTTCAACCTACTCGGCATACTGGGCTGCACTGCATAGCAACCAGCAAGCTAGAAACTGGAAAGTGGCCCATAGAACATAACATCTCAGCCAGCTTCTTAGGGAAACCCTTCCGAACTTATCACCAGATTGAATTGCTGAAAATCTGACATCCACTTCATGTGCCGAGCCTGCTTTCACGTTGATTGTGTTTTAAAAAAAAAATGAGGTTTATTATCAGTATGAAAACTCACCCTCTTACTTACCTAGTAAGTAAAGTCGTCGGTACTTCACTGATCTCCTAGGCTGACCGCCTACCTTTCGTATTCCATTATCTATAGAATAAGAGAAGAACTCATTCGGCATTGCCTCTTTATTCCGCATCTACTAAAAAAAAAGAGTAGCTTACTAAAAGTGAGCTGCCAAGAAACTTCGATTCCGTTCAAGTGCAAAAATCCCTGGTATTTCGAGGACTAAGGTAAAGGACTTTTCTCGGAAAGATATAGTTTACAAGATCGATCCTTAACTCACTGATCGGAGTACACCCTTCCGCTGCCCACTAACCTAGGTGGGATACTCTCAACCTTTCTTAAATGGAAAGTCCCACAACAGCTTATGGGAGATCTTCATGATCTGTTCCATTACTGTTGACGTGAAAGCCCTAGTCAACTACTGTTGACCGGGAAAGCCCAAGAGGCGAAGTCAATACATTCGAGAGGAAAGGAAGGGGCATCCATGCCCCTTTTGAGGCTACTAGTCAAGAGACAAAGGCCAATATGGATGAAATCTAAAGGACCAATCCATTCAGTTCTACTCCTATGCATGCTTCCGCGGGCAGGTGAGATGTAATTGAAGGGCTACTAATCAGCCTTTGCAGACCAGAAGATAGATCGATTCAAACTTCTTCAAGACTTTAGAATGATATTCTACAGGGCTTTTACTCTACCCCAAGGGGTATGTTTAGTGGAGGCCTTATAGCAATTCCTATACAATACAGTCCAGGAGAAAGAAAAAGATGACAGCAGTAGTGCATTGTTTGAGGGTTTGGAGGCACTATCAGCTTGGCAGCCCATTTTTGGTCAAGACAACCAATGTAGCTACAAGCTACTTATTCCAGACCCAAAAGAAGTTGTCACCAAAGCAAAGAAAGGGCTACTTAACAAAAAGGGAAGAAATGCATAAGAAAAGGCAGGCCCCTTACTCCTAATCTAATAAGAGTGCTGGGCAATATTTCCAATATTAAGCAAGCCCCCTACCTTACTTATCGAGAAGGGGTCTTTTTTTAGATTAGTAAAGGGGCGTAAGCACTTCATTCGCTCGCTTAAAGAAGACAGCCTTCCAATAAGAGTTCAGTCGTTAGGCCGAGAAGAAAGACGGACTCCCATTTGCTATCTCCTTGCCTCAAGGTTATGAAATAGCTTAGCCGAACTATAGAGGCTAAGGATCTTCTTTTCGGTGAATCCAATCCCTTCTGTCTTTTCTAAAATATCCCGTCTTCCCCGCTCTTCTCTTTGATTCCGCAAAGAGGATCTTTCTTTCCATAAGCTTCGCTTAAGCGATTACATACCAGTTCCAGCAAATAAGATCTTTATCTCGTATGCAGTCTGTGCTTTTTAGTATATTTCTTTTCCCCCTTCGCTCGTGACCAGGGAAGCTTCTCGGTAAGCATTCCTTTAGCAAGCGCTATGCCCCTCTTAAGGTAGGGAGTGCAGAATCAACTAGGGCTAACCTCTTTTTAGCCTATCTGTACTCAAGCTTCGCATAAGCGATTACATACCTCATGCTAGCCAATCTCTGGCAATTGGTCTCTGGCAAAGGGTCATATTAAAGATGTGAACAAATCGGATGTGCACATTCATACAAGATCCGGTGCTCTCTTTGAAATCTCCGCTCAAAGTGCTTGCGCTAGAGTCAGTCATTCCCCCTTTCCCATGCCTTTTAGGATTTACCCTGCTTTCTAGGAGAAGCAAACCAGCCCACGAGCTAATCTGTAAGCTAGTGAGTCTCTATTTTCTCCCCAGGGACATTTTTTCGTAAGGATCTAGTAATCCCACGTGCTATCAAGTAAGGCGAGAAGGTAAAGAAGTTGCAAAGTAAGCGTAAGTCTGCCTTGTAGAAGTCGATAGCGTAAGATAGCGGACTGGTGCTATCGTATAATAGGATAACGCTTGCATTTAGGAGCTTCGAAATAGAAGAAGTGGTTTTCAAGGCACTTCATTTTTAGTAAGAAAAGTAAGCTCAAGCCTAATAGAGTCCTCAAAAGTCTCTAAACTAAAGGAGAAAGGCGGGGTTTCCATTCCCTTTCTTCTGTTCTTGCTTACCTGCCTCACTCATACTAGCCATTCCCAGTCTCGTCACCAGCAGAAAGCACAATAGCAATTAAGTAAACACGAACCAATTTCGCCAAAACAAAGCCTTAACCTTCGTCCTATCTAGTCTAGGATAACTAGTTTCTCTCATTTGCTATCGTTATAATGTCAAATTTCGAATTTCATTTCCTCTTCCGCTTAGGTAAGGGGTAACTATGCCCTTTATTTGGTCTCGAAAGAACCGAACCAACTCGTCTGCCCATTCCATCCGCCCCGGAACTAAGAAAGAATCAAAAAGAAGAAAAAGTAGCCGGCTGCTACTAAAAAAAGATCCATTCGGATCTACTACTGGATATACTTCCCGATCAATTGCTATTGATGCTTGCTCTGGTGCTTCTAGCCTCGTATACGGATCTGGATCACGATCTCGATATGGAAGGTATGCTGCTGGTATTCGTAAGTCAGCTGGGTACTATGCAACGTCTTCTTTCTTGCAGCTTTTTTTTATCTTCACTTCATCTATTTCATTCTTTTTCATTTACTAAAAGTAGTAATTCAATTACCAGTCGAGTTCTGATCAGCTAATTACTGTGAAATCGAATTGGAATGGATGTGGCACCTATCAAAGTGTGGTAATGGGTTGGTCTTCAACGTTCCAAGGATCTCCAATTTTCTTATATAAACAAAGGTCTTCTGCTCCTATTGATTTTGCTTTAGACTTAAAAAGCACCCTGCTGGTCTATTTTTCAGTTGTAAAATAGAATATCAGTTAGCCTTCTTTCAAGAACTCTATAAGACTATGAAAGGCGCTAAGCCAGTTAAAGACAGAAGGAAGATTTTCTTCTACTGGTCGATTCAAAGAATATGCTTTCTTCTCCTAGGGAATAGGGTGAATAGGCAAGATTTGCATTTACCGTATATCTTAGATGAGGAGTTGTCGCCTCTTCTATTTAAGTTAAGAAGGAAAATCGACTAACAAGACCCTTCTATTCCCAAAAGCTGATTCGATAGGAGCGCATTCTTACTTGATTTATTCAAACACATTCTTGCTAACCGCCCTGACTCCGAAAAGGGCTTCTTTTGTATACGGAGAGAGGAATCGGCACCCAAAAGGAAGAACATAAAGTCAGGACTTGATGCGGCAGGGGTTAGAACAACTCAAGCTACAAGCAAGAAAGGTAAGGCGGATGGTGCTAGACCTTTTCTTACACTCGCTTTGGACTAGGAGAGAGAAAAGGCAACTAAGGCAAAAGCCAATGCCCCTTAGAACACCAAGAATGGTGAACCACCTCTTAGCCTCACTTAACCTTTTAGGAAGGAATCGCAAATGAAGACAACTTCAGCACTTGCTCCGAGTAAGCAGTTCAAAAAAAATGGAGATAGGATAAGGCGATGACAGATCGGATTACTGATTGGTCTGCTGGAAAGGATGATAGCATTTACCCGCTGGAGTAGCTACTTACCTTACTGGTGTCCGAAGAAGTCTGTTGGTACAGATGTCATATGAGATGTGAAAGCGATTTCCGACTGAAAGGCTACTAGTTGACTAAGAAGTAGAGCCGACTTTAACATCCGACCAGAGAGGTCAGTCAGTGCTGGGGAAGCAAAGAATGGAACGTCTGTTCTGTAATAAGCTTTATTTGATTATTCTTTTTCAAAAGCAAGCCATAAGGACTCTGTAGATTGCGAGAATGCATGTTCTGATGCTTGCACGGGTGAGAGCTTCCTTAAAAGTAAGCTCCAAAAAAACGATGTTAAAGAGATTACTTACCTGAGGAAAGAAAAGAAGCTCGACCATGAAAAGGAGTGGAACCCTAGCAATAAGGATGACTCTCGAAAGCTTGGCCCGTATTACATTAGTGGGACTGCGGCTGGCTCTTTCTCCTCAATCGGGGGGAATGCTCTTCTTAACATCTTTCGCTACCTTTCGAGTTGCATAATAGGTCTTGCTTCCTTAAATGGAGTTTGCTGTCACTATGCTTTCGTGATTCCGTATGTACTTATGCAATATGTAACATCAATAGCGCACTTTCTCTTCTCTTGCTTTAGGAAAGTGTATCACTAGGGATTCTACTCTTAATAGAATATGTGAACTTTGTCTTTGAAAGAATAGGCTGCTGGTAGGACAAAAAGGATGCGAGAATCCTCTGCTTGAGAACCGGAAGTGACATATGGAAAGATCTTAACTTTAACGCCCTCTATCTATTCTAATCTAAAAGAGCGTCTAGGCAAACCGCGGAGAATTTCATTCTAACAACGGTTACTGAAACAGAAAAAAAAAGACTGGGTTGGTTATTCAACAGCAGATAGGCTTAGAGCTCCTACGTACGAACTGGATATTGAAAAGAGCGCTTACTCTTATTGCAGCGGAGTCTGTAACAGCTTATGCTAGCACAACAACCAAAGAGCTTCTTCTTGCCCTATTTAAAGAATATTCTGTCCATCTATGAATCCTTCCTTCCCTTACTCTAACGAGTAAGCAAATAGGAATTACCTTACTCTTGATTGGATTAACTATTCCGAAAGTGCCACGGCGCATTCAATTCCGGAAAACAGGGCATTCGGGGCATCTTCTTCTTCTGTGCGCGTGCATGGGATATCTTAATACTATTGATTCAACCAAAGCGGACATTAATTGCTGATCTAGCACACTTGCAAATGCCCAAGGAAAGAAAGAAGCGCCAGAGCTTGTTCGTGCACAAGCTCTTTTTTCGCAAAAGAACCGTTATCCCGAAAAACCAAAAGAGTAAGACATGGTAATTTCTACGCTACTCTAGCCAGTCGAATGAGAAAGGAGAGTGGAAATGGAATTGATTTAAGAAAAACAGCTAGTTCCAATCTCGGCATCAAGACTGCTTTCTTTCACCGGAGGAAGAAGCTAAACAAGACATACTGTGATGAACCTTTCTGTGCTATGATTCACTTGCCAAAGAAAGGACTATGCGAAATGAAATGAAATGGTACTTCGTCAAACCTTCCACGCGCAGCAGATTCAATAGCAATTGCAGCTACTTCTATCTTCCTTATTTGATTTAGCTGTGGGAAATCGGTTAAAAAAGTCGACGCTTGGTAAGGCACGGCAAAAAGGCTTTCAGTCAAGTGTAAGTTTAGTTCCTTGTCTGATTCCTGGCATCTAGATCGATTTCTAACAGCTGCTATTCCGACATTAGCTTTATGTTTGCTGAGGACTTGTCGTTGGGCCTACGGTTTCTTAAATTGAAAAATGGACTGGTTCGCTACTACAGGAGAGGGGGAATCCTTTCCGTCCCCATCCCGCTCTCATTACAGACTGCGCTACGTCTTCAAATCTCTTTCCTTGGAGCATTTCCCACTACAAAACCTGAAGTGAAGCTTTAACACAGCTCGCTCGCCTTCTGATTAGAATCCGTGCTCGCAGTTCCTATCTGCGCCTTCTAGCGTTCAATCTCCACTTTCATTTGACTAGTCCCGGCGAAATATGAGAAAAGTGATGAAAGACC